TAGTCACTTCAACGATCTTTGATGGTTATACGGGTATCCAAAGTACGAACGAGATGGATGTTTGTTGTCCCAACCATTCTTCTTAGTCCCGATACCGATAAGGAAAAGGGTAATTTATAATATAACAAAGTTTTCATGCTGTTGATTTCTAGGTGTAGTGCTTCTTCCCCTATGCCGCCTATTGGTACTAGTGGAGTAGGATTGACCTGCAATACAGAAAACCTATAGGTGTAACCTTTCGCTCAATACTAAAATCGACAGATGAAGCATCTGAGGCTGCATAAATCGAGGATACACGACAGAAGGAATTGTTCTATCTCCAAACTTCACCTTCATCGAGTGTAGGTTTGTTTATTTCATTTCTTTCTATCTTGACCCACGTCTATTTCTCATAAGACTGAGTGAGGGCTAAAAAAACAAGAAAAAAGAATCAAATCGCACCATCTCTGTAATAGGTAAATGCCCTTTTTTCTCCCAAAGTTGTCGGAATTATTCGTAATAAGATATTGGCTACAATTGAAGAGGTCTTATCAATAAAATTTCCATTTATCCGAGATCTAGGCATAATTAGCAATCCATTCTATAATTCTTATCATTACCCCCCGACTCGGGGAAAATGATCCCACAAACAAAGGAATTGTACAGTACAAAATAACATAAAAACAGACTAACTAATTCTAATGAAAACAAAAAAAAGATGTGGACCTTCCGCTCAAATTGTCCCTTTTGGGGGCAAGGATAGATAGGAAATATGTGAATCGGATTGGAAAATTTAGTAGTATACTAATGAACGGAACTATTACTATTTCATCTAAGTTGAATAACCAAGGACTTTATTTTACTGCAGATTATGATAACTTGAGAAGTTTTGATTTGGTTATGATCCAAAGAGGAAAAAGGATAAAAAAGGGGGATGGAAAAATCATTCCATGATAAAAAAAAAGTAGAGTAACCATACGTTTTATTTGCATAATGTGTATACACCATACAATTGAAATAGAAAAATCCACGGGCGATTCATGAATTTGTAATAGATCTATGGGTTAGCTGATAAGAGAAGTTATTGAGAAATATCAAATTGTAAAGGGATTTTTGATTCCTATGGAACCATTGGTTGGTCGTATTGTACTGCAATAATATGAATAACCCGCTATTCACTCGGTTTCCGGTCAATAATAAGATTATGTAGGAGAGATGGCCGAGTGGTTCAAGGCGTAGCATTGGAACTGCTATGTAGGCTTTTGTTTACCGAGGGTTCGAATCCCTCTCTTTCCGTTTCTGTTAATTCACCAACGTTACCGACCACAATGTATCAAATCAAATAACAATTGATACCCTTATTCTAACAGTAAGACTAAGACTTTATTTGATAGAGAAGAGATTTTCTATTCTTAAGTACTGCGGTACATAAAATACAAATATCGGAAAGAGCGAAAAAGAATTGAAAATCCTACTATACGTTTGTGATACGTAAATAGGACAAATGTGAGTCAAAGCCCTTAGATCTATTTACTTTACTTTGTCACTTTGTCGAAAGGGGGTTTCAACCTTTCTTTGTTATTTTCGTTAGGTTCAAGTTTGACGGGAATAATATTCTACGACTAACAACTCATTTATTTTCAAACCGATCCATTTACTATCTATTATTTTATTTACAAATCCTTTATATTGGAATGAGTCAATAGTCAAATGTTTTGGCAATTCCTGGGGAGGGGATGAAGCAATATAATTTTGAATCAGAGCTTTTGATTTTTGTTTATCCTTTATGGTAATAATATCTCGGGGTTTGCAACGATAACTTGGTATATCCACTATACGACCATTAACTAAAATATGTTTATGGTTAACTAATTGCCTTGCTCCAGGTATGGTCGTAGCCATACCCAACCGAAAAAGTATATTATCCAAACGCATCTCAAGTAATTGTAGTAAAACCTGACCCGTTGACCCTTTTGCTTTTCCGGCGATATGCACATATCTAAGTAATTGTCGCTCTGTCAGACCATAATGAAAACGCAATTTCTGTTTTTCTTCTAGACGAATACGATATTGAGATCTTTTCCCAGAACGCAATTGGTTTTTAAGATCACTTCCAGAGCTAGGCCTTTTACTAGTTAGTCCCGGTAAAGCCCCCAGACGGCGTATTTTTTTGAAACGAGGTCCTCGGTAACGAGACATAAAATAAAGACTCCTTTTTTTTATTGAATGAAATTTTACGGAAAAAATCGAAATTAAGACTGAACTAAAGAATAAACAAAGCTAAATCTACTATTCTACTACAAAGTAGAATAAAATGAATTATATCAATCTCCGGATTTTTTGTTTTGTAGATATAGGAAGTTAAGGCTCCGTTTTATGATTTGTTCTGTTCTGTAGAGACCTAATTTCTCCAATCCATTTTTTATTCATAGTTGCAAGTTACCACGACATAAACATAATAGATCGGCGACCCAACATTTGGAGAAAGGAGAGGAGACATCATCATGGAAAAAATAGATAGAGACAAAGCCGGCTATCGGAATCGAACCGATGACCATCGCATTACAAATGCGGTGCTCTAACCTCTGAGCTAAGCGGGCTCACATAACAGAAATACTGTTACTGTTATAGTAATTCAATAACCTACTGGATCTTAGCTATTAATTTGCTATTAACTAAATAGTTTCTAGTTGTATACCAACTAGAAACTAGTTGTATATACTTAAGATTATAACTAATATAATATAACCTATTTTTCTTTATTTATTATAAATTATAATTAAAATTAATATATAATTATATATTATATGACATATGACGAAATAGAATTTTTTTTTTATTCTATCATTATACATTTTACTTATATTTATTGTAAATTTCTATACAAAAAATCAAATAATGGATATCTATATTTCATCTATATTTCTATACTCTATAATAATAGAAAAATAGACTTCATTTTTCATGATTATATCAAATCAAATTTGAAATTATGATTAGAAAAAATCGAATTATTTCTTATAAAAGTTATAGCTTAATTTTAATTATATTAGATTCTTAATATGTATATGTGGATCGTCCTTAAGATAAGAAAAAGAAGATAAGGATAAAGATACAATCCAAATTAGAATGAGACATTCCCCCGGCTGCATTTGGAAAAGTAGAAGATAGGACGAAAAAAAAGAATAAATATCGACCGTTCCAGTATTCCAAATCGCGCTGTAAAAATAAAAGGGGGAGAGACATATATATGTAAGATATATCTATCCATATTGAATTGCAGATACATCAATGATAGAATCATTACAAATATGGTTCATCCAATAAAGATGAAATGATAGCGGATGGCAAAAAAAAATAGCAGAATACACTTTTTCGATATGGAAATCATGAATTCAACGGGTCGAAAAAGAGGTAGATGGAATTACAACTAGATCCCGATTTCAAGGGGGGGGGATATGGCGAAATTGGTAGACGCTACGGACTTGATTGGATTGAGCCTTGGTATGGAAACCTGCTAAGTGGTAACTTCCAAATTCAGAGAAACCCTGGAATTAAAAATGGGCAATCCTGAGCCAAATCTTGATTTTGCGAAAACAAACTAGACTCAAAAAAAGGATAGGTGCAGAGACTCGATGGAAGCTGTTCTAACGAATGGAGTTGATTGCGTTACGTTGGTAGCTGGAATCCCTCTATCGAAATTAGAGAAAGGATTGCCCTATATACCTGTACATATACATACTGACATAGCAAAAAATTCAAATTTATTATATTATTTATTATATTATATGTATGTGTATATGAAAAAATGAATAATTATTGTGAATTCACTTCAATCGAAATCGAAGTTGAAGTAAGAATCGAATATTCATTGATCAAATCATTCATTCAAGAGTCTGATAGATCTTTTTAAAAACGGATTAATCGGACGAGAATAAAGAGAGAGTCCCGTTCTACATGTCAATACCGACAACAATGAAATTTATAGTAAGAGGAAAATCCGTCGACTTTAGAAATCGTGAGGGTTCAAGTCCCTCTATCCCTAATAAAAATACCATTTTATCTCCTAATCCTAAATAGTTAGTCTCTTTTTTTTTTTTCATCAGTACTTCAAACAAAACAAACTTCACTATCTTTCTCATTCACTCTATTCTTTCATAAATAGATCCGAACAAAAATCTTTGGATTTTTTCCCAAGTCTTTTGGATAGCCCGCACAAATAAACATATATGAAAAAGGAATTTCCATTATTGAATCATTAACAGTCTATATCATTATCCTTACACTTACAAAGAAAGTCTTCTTTATTGAAGATCTAAGAAATTTTTTGACTGGGTAAGATTTTAAAATTTAATACTTTTTTAGTCCCTTTAATTGACATAAAATAGATACAAGGACTCTACTAGGATGATGCGCGGGAAAGGGTCGGGATAGCTCAGTTGGTAGAGCAGAGGACTGAAAATCCTCGTGTCACCAGTTCAAATCTGGTTCCTGACACGCGAATAATATATCATATAGATATTCTACAAATTAATCTAGACGGATCGGGATACATATTCGTTAATAGCCTAGAGCATCAGACATACTTATTCATTTCATCCAGGTGTATAGATATATATCTCCATTTTTGTAGATGGGTATACATGTATGGTAAAGAAGAAAATGAGATTAGGCTACCTTTTCTTTTTTGTTTCCTATTTCTTTCTTATTTTTTGTTCATACTGTGCTTTCTCTCACTCAAAAAGAAAGAATGTTAAGTCTTCGTATATAAAATAAAACAGAACATAAAAATCTTCCTTGACTTGAATGAAATCTGGCTCGAGTTGTGTTGTATAACTATAAATGAACATTAGTTTCTTATCATTCAATGAGCATCTTGTATTTCATAGAAATTGGGGGTAATGTAGTCCTTACGTAAGGGCCAGCCTATCCAACTTTCAGGCATCAAGATACGTTTAAGGCGGGGATGATTATCATAATAGATTCCCAACATATCATAAGATTCCCGTTCTTGAAAATCA